TCATCTCGTACGGCTCAAACAGAAACACCAAAATACTAGTTCTACCGGATATGTGTAATAGTTAAGTTCGAAACTTCTTAATTCTATGATTCAATCGTTTCTGAAGATACAAAAGAATAAAAATCCGAAAGTTCTTTCTTGTGGTTATAATGCCAAAACATCAAGTCGGCTCGTTTGTCTCTATGGTGATGATTATAGGCCTCTTGAATCTTCTATTTACCTATTTTTTTTTTTAGTTTTTTTTTTTTTATTGTGTGTAATGCGCCTTTACTACTGTTTTCTTTATTATTGATAGGAATTCTCTTGTTAAGACCCTATGAATCAATTAAAACCCCAGATTCATACTAGAACCACGATGATTCAATAAAACCCTTTATAAATATAAACAAATTCCAAAAATTCCTTGAGTAAGAACTCTTAGATTATCACTTATTCAATGAATAACTAGAATGAATAAAAATCCAAAGACACCTTTGTCCTTTGATCAAAATAAGCATAAATAGGAGTTTGAAAGAATAAAAATCTTTCGATTTATAACTTCTAAATATAACCCTTTGAAGAAAAAAAATGAAAGTCCGGACACGAGGTCTGAATATTAAGTATGAATCATAGTGCTAATAATACTTTGTAATCTATTTCCTATATTCCGTGCTTCAGATACTAGAATGAATATCCGACGAAGTAAAACCATCTCGATCAAGATGACAGACGCATTCTCTGTACTATCCATAGGATCAATTATAACAAGTCACACACTCATATTCCGGAACTACAGAAACAAAGAAATTCCACGATCGAACTACCAAAATAGAATGGGATAAAAATCAGAGACCTAAATGCTTCACTTTGTATTGAAAAGCTAGTTACTAGTTCTTGTGAATCTAATTCGTTCCAATTCCGTCCAGTAAAATGGAAGAATTATAAATCTCCAAAATAATAGATAGGAATACCGCAAAAAGGGCCATTGCGATACCCATCAAAGGAGTAGTTCCCCACCCAGGAGCCACTTTACCGTATTCTGAATTCAATGGTTTCAATAAACTCCCTACAGTAGTTCGTCTTGGACCAGATCTAGAACTACTCTCAACGGTTTGTGTAGCCATAAATCGTATTTTATATTCATTGAGATCTGTTGACTTTGTATACCATTCCGTTGTAAATAAATGATCTTATCATAGATCCATTGTGGTCTTGAAACTTGAAACTATATAATAATGGAAACAGCAACCCTAGTTGCCATCTTTATATCGGGTTTACTTGTAAGTTTTACTGGGTACGCCTTATATACTGCTTTTGGGCAACCCTCTCAACAACTAAGAGATCCATTCGAGGAACACGGAGACTAGTTGAGGTAATGAGCCTCTCAATATTGAGAGGCTCATTACTTTCAATTGAGATAATGAAAAATCATTTCACCTTTTTAGTTGGAACTTTAGGTGGTTCTCGAAAAAAGATAGCGAAAAAAATTATTCCTAAAGTTGAGACTAAGAGGAATGTATAAACCAATGCTTCCATAGATTCGATCGTGGTTTACAATTATAGCTTCCATACCTGTTTATTGGGGATCGTCTCCCGGATAAAGAAAGAGCAAGAGTCAAAGAAAAGGTAGCGATTCAAATCAAGATTTATCTGGTACCCTACAGTTTTTCACAAAACTAAAGACGAAAAATAACAAAACAATATTGTATCAGATTACTTGTCTTCTTGTAGTTGGATCTCCAAGTTTTTGGAATGCTCCAAATTCTACTTGAGCATCCAAATCTGGGTCAATCCCAGCAAAAACATCTCTGAACAAGGTTCTAGCACCATGCCAAATGTGTCCGAAGAAAAAGAGAAGAGCAAACGAAGCATGTCCAAAAGTAAACCAACCCCTCGGACTGCTACGAAAAACACCGTCGGATTTCAAAGTAGCACGATCTAATTCAAAAATTTCACCCAATTGAGCACGTCTAGCATATTTTTTCACAGTAGCGGGATCACTATAACTGACTCCATTGAGTTCGCCACCATAGAACTCAACAGTTACACCTACTTGTTCGACACTGTATTTCGATTCTGCCCTTCTAAAAGGAACATCGGCTCTAACAATTCCGTCTCCGTCTACCAAAACAACCGGAAATGTTTCAAAAAAAGTAGGCATACGACGTACAAAAAGTTCACGCCCCTCTTTATCTCTAAAAACAGGGTGTCCTAACCACCCAACAGCAATTCCATCCCCATTGTCCATTGAGCCCGCTCTGAATAATCCCCCCTTTGCTGGATTATTGCCGATGTAATCATAAAAAGCTAATTTTTCAGGAATTTTAGACCAAGCTTCGGATAAACTTTGATTTTCGGCTAGCCCAGCACCAACTCGTCGATATATTTCTTGTTGGAAGTATCCTTGATCCCATTGATAACGAGTGGGACCAAATAATTCAATCGGGGTAGTTGCCGAACCATACCACATAGTTCCAGCAACCACAAAAGCTGCAAAAAAGACAGCAGCGATACTACTGGAAAGGACAGTTTCAATATTTCCCATACGTAATCCTTTGTATAGACGTTGGGGCGGACGGACACTAAGATGGAATAGACCCGCCAATATGCCCAAGGTACCTGCTGCAATATGATGAGAGGCTATTCCTCCCGGAACAAAAGGATCAAAACCTTCCACACCCCACGCCGGATTTACAGATTGTACCCTTCCGGTTAGTCCATAAGGATCGGATACCCATATTCCCGGACCATACAATCCTGTTACATGAAATGCGCCAAAACCAAAGCAAGCCAACCCTGAGAGAAATAAATGAATTCCAAAGATTTTGGGCAAATCCAAAGAGGGTTTTCCTGTACGTTCATCACAAAATATTTCTAGATCCCAATACACCCAGTGCCAGATAGCTGCCAAAAAGCATAAGCCAGAAAACACAATATGTGCACCGGCCACGCCTTCGTAACTCCAAATACCCGGATTCGTTATAGTCCCTCCTGTGATACTCCAACCGCCCCATGAATTGGTTATTCCTAAACGAGTCATGAAGGGTATAACGAACATACCTTGTCTCCACATTGGATCAAGAACAGGGTCAGAGGGATCAAAAACTGCTAATTCGTATAGAGCCATCGAACCGGCCCAACCAGCAACCAGAGCTGTATGCATTATATGGACAGCAAGCAAACGACCGGGATCATTCAATACGACGGTATGAACACGATACCAAGGCAAACCCATGGAAATACCCCTCTATCAACGAAAAATAGACACTATGTAACTTTATTGCACTGGAAAAAAACTATACTATGGACCTTCCCCTTTGAGTGGATTATCTCGGGGAAAGGATTAATATTTGTTCTATTCTTTTAGTAATAATGTCTTTTATTAATATTATTAATAATGGAACAATTTTGTTTGTAGGAACAAAAAGAAGCAGATCTATTCTACACCCGATAAGTACCAATACGCAATGGTAAGAGGTTGATACCTTTTATATGAGTGACTGCATTTATATTTTTTTTTGTTCATCATTCAATTCAAAGGACCTATTTGAAAGAATTTTCCTTTAGTATTTCTGTCTTCCTTTTTTATAAACTTATTCAATCTATGGATAAAATATGATAAAGAACAATATTATTAAGACAATAAATACATTGTTACGCTTTCACATCAAAGTGAGCTATAGTAATTAATTTTTATTTCATTTAATGCCTATTGGTGTTCCAAAAGTTCCTTTTCGAAACCCTGGAGAGGAAAATGCAACGTGGATTGACATATAGTGCGACTTGTCAGATATATTTGGTCATATGGTATTTCCCCGTTCTCTTACCCGATCGAGATATCCCCTCTTTCGCCCAAGAAAGGTTGATTGAATCATCCAAAAATTTGGAGCGTGAAATGCAATGAAGTGCAATTCAATCTATTTTTTAGGGGGGTATACAGATTAATATTCTCAATTATAATAATTTATAATTTATGGTTGGCTTGGTTAGACCAAAAAAATGAAATATACAGGCTCCGTTTAGAAAAAAAAAAAACCAATTGGTAATATATCTATGATTACCACTTATATCATATTCTATTTATAAATAGAATATGATATTTATAAAGATTTTCCATTTATAATATATAATAATGATCTCAAACTGTTAATCAATCGAGTAATGTGATGGTGATGGATGCATTGAATATTTACTATTTGGCGGGAGACATGGAATAAATAAAAAAAGGAAGTCGTAGCAAAAAGACGTGGTATTGGGGCATTTGTCCTATATGTGCAAATCCAAATCGGGCAGATCTTTATTCGGAGTAGAGCCTAAACCTAAAAAAAGTTGAAAAAGACCGTTCAGGAACAAGAAAATTACATCGCGATTTGGATTGGATCCCGATGAAACAATACATCAATGAGAAGTTAGTCCGATAAGTTTAGTGAATTTTTTTTTTTTTATTTATAGGTTTTTAATTTATATAGTTATATATAAATTAAAACAGGCCAAAACTCATCTTTCTTGAAACATGAAAGAAAAAGCTCCCCTTTGTTACAAGCTAAAAGGAGCCTGCTATGAATATGAAAAAAGAAAGAAAGCTAGAATCTACACATTGATTCTTTGTTTGTTTTCGCAATTTGTGTTGAACCGTATGCATCAAAAGGTGCCCGTACGGTTCCTAAGGGATACAATTTTATCCCAATCAACCGACTTTATCGAGAAAGATTACTTTTTTTAGGCCAACCGATTGATAACGAGATCTCGAATCAACTTATTGCTCTTATGGTATATCTCAGTATGGATAACGATACCAAAGATCTGTATTTGTTTATAAACTCTCCTGGCGGATGGCTAATACCCGGAGTAGCTATTTATGATGCTATGCAATTTGTGCGACCAGATATACAGACAGTATGCATGGGATTAGCCGCTTCAATGGGATCTTTTATTCTGGTCGGAGGAGAAATTACCAAACGTCTAGCATTCCCTCACGCTTGGCGCCAATGAGTTTTTTATTTGATTTGAGAGAAAAAAAGAAGACTATGCCTTCGCGCTATATGAAATATGAATATTAAGTAATAATAGCATGGCACTTCGAATTCGATATAAAAAGAAAAATTTTTCAAAATACTTACATTATGTATCGAAAGAGTAGTATGAGATAAAGGGTATTTCCAATTTTATCTGATCTATCGGAAGACCCATTTCAGCGTCACAAACTTTTTTGGTTTCACACCGAAGATAACAATATTTATGTTATGAAAGAATACGAAAAAAAAAAAAAAAGAAACTTTGGGATTGCTAAATAACAGACGAAATTATAAAGCAACGGAGCCATCATAGTATTTTTTAACTACTCCAAAAGGAAGGGTGGTTAGTGGATCATTTACCTATATGAATCTGATAGACCCTACAATATATGACATAAATATATAATAAAATATAACATAAATATACAACATATATATTTATTTTTTTTTTGCCTATTTCTTCGATGTAAGTAAGGTAAAAAAAAAGTAAAAGTGAATTCCATTGTAGAGCCGTATGCAATGCGCAAAAGATGCCTGTACGGTTGTTCAATTCTATCTTTTTTTCGTACTCTTTTTTTTTATTATTCTTTATCTCTTCGACTTTCATCATGCAAGATGGAGGAACTGTCTATTATGTTATATTATCAGGGTAATGATGCATCAACCTGCTAGTGGTTTTTATGAGGCACAGACGGGAGAATTTGTCCTGGAAGCGGAAGAACTACTGAAGCTACGCGAAACCATCACAAGGGTTTATGTACAAAGAACAGGCAAACCTTTATGGGTTGTTTCCGAAGACATGGAAAGAGATATTTTTATGTCAGCAACAGAAGCCCAAGCTCATGGAATTGTTGATCGTGTAGCGGTTAAAAAATAACAAAAACTAACAGAACAGGGATTTCACGCAAATCCGGGATTTGCTATTTTATCGTCTTACCGGGTTTAATATTCTATTAATTCAAAATTCATCTATTAATATATAAATGATTCATAATCATCCGGTTAGGATCGATCTAAACCAGCTCATTATGTATATGATTCAACATGCCAACTATTAAACAACTTATTAGAAACACAAGACAGTCAATCAAAAATGTCACGAAATCTCCTGCTCTTAAGGGATGTCCTCAGCGACGAGGAACATGTACTAGGGTGTATGTGCGACTCGTTCAGATAATGTGCTAGGCCAAAAGAAAGAAAACAATTGATCCAGTATTGGCGATCAGTACCAATGAATAGGATAGAATGAAAGAAGCCCATTCACTATCTAAAACTAAAAAAGGTAAATCTAAAAATAAAAAAGATCTATCATATCTTTCTATTGTGTTATCAAATTTATGGTTTTCATGGGTGCTAAATCCAATCATTTCAATTTTTAATTTACGACGAGAAAGAATTCCCCATTGGTAGAAAAATTTATCCATTAAGCAGGGAAATCCTATTTAAAAAGCAGAAAGGTTATGCCCTTATTCTTGACTCTTGCAAGAACGGACTAACAGGGTCAGCTACTCAGCTAATCTTCATAATTAAATACCGTTACTGTATCGGTGGGTTTCATTGTGAAAGACCTATTACTAGATAATTATGGGTAGAGCCAAAAAGTGTGAACTGTACAAGTTAACAATAACATTAATTAAATGAAAAAATGAAAGAAGGGGCTCCGGTGTATAGAGAAGACCTCACCGTTTAAGAAGAAACCATAGAAACGATGGAACCCACTATACCCATTTATATTTACTACTTTTTGATTTACTATTTTATTTACTATGTTTTTTTTGATATTTAGTATCAAAAAAAATTTCTTATTTCGAGGCGAAAGCCTATAAAAAAATCGTGGTCGGGAAGGTTATAGTAGCAAAAGCCATTGGAATTTTTTTTTATACATTGGAAGAATCCGTTTTGTTATTAATAGACTAGGAAAGGGGAAGGAAATAACTGAAAGAAAAGAAATCACTTAGTTATTCATCAAAGTTTCATTTATTCAATGACCAGAATTAAACGCGGATATATAGCTCGAAGACGTAGAACAAAAATTCGTTTATTTGCCTCAAGCTTTCGAGGGGCTCATTCAAGACTTACCCGGACTATTACTCAACAGAAAATAAGAGCTTTGGTTTCAGCTCATCGGGATAGAGATAGGCAAAAGAGAGATTTTCGGCGTTTGTGGATCACTCGGATAAATGCAGTAAGTCGAGACAATAATGTATACTATAGTTATAGTAGACTAATACACAATCTGTACAAAGGGCAGTTGCTTCTTAATCGTAAAATACTTGCACAAATAGCTATATTCAATAGGAATTGTTTTTATATGATTTCTAATGAGATCATAAAATAAGGAGATTGGAAGGAATCCGTTGGAATGTTTTATTTTAAATGGAGTTCCCTGGAGAATGAACTCCGGGAAGGTAGAGTAGAAATTAGTATGATAAAATATCATCCTATGAGAAAGTTATCAAAATGAACAAACACGTTCAATAAAAAAATATTTATTCTTCTTTCCCAATTCTTTTTTTTTCTTACGACACGATAATCAAATAATCAAATCTGGATTCTCATATTTTTCGAACAAAACGTAAATTTGCGTTTGAGTTCGGATTGGAATTTGATTCAATTGAAGAATTATTTATTTTTAGTTCTCAGACCTGTAGTTCTAGTGGTCGACTCGCTTCTTTCAAATTGTTTCTCATTATTAAGAAAAGGTAACGAAGATAAAATACGAGCTTGTTTTATAGCAACAGTAATTAATCGTTGTTGTTTTAAAGTCAATCTATTCACCCGTCTAGATAATATTTTTCCTTGTTCACTAATAAATCGACTAATTAAACTCATGTTTCGATAATCAATTCGATCCCCCGATTGGATCGGGGGCAAACGCCTACGAAAAGATCGCTTGGATTTAAGAAAGAATCGCTTGGATTTATCCATGGTTTGTTTATTCCTTATCCCGAAAATCCTACTCCTATTTCGATCGGATCAAAACAAAAACGATCAAAAAAGATTTAGAATTAATAAATAGGATTTGTTTATATTTAATATATGTTATAGAAATTGTTATGTTATATATAACATGTCGTTTTTCATCTTCCTTGGATTGGAAGGCGGACGCGGAGGCGATCGGTTCGATCTATTTCTTTATTTCACTGTGAATCGTATGTTTGTAACAAAAGGGACAGAATTTTCTCAATTCTAATCGACTGGGCGTATTATGTCGATTCTTTTGAGTAATATATCTGGAAATGCCCATTGATTTTTTATTAACACGATTTCGAACACAAGCGGTACATTCCAAAATAACCGTTACTCGGACATCTTTACCCTTGGCCATGAACCTCCTTTGGGTTTTTGACTGACTCCATTTTTCTATTTTCCAATCCGAAGGGAAGAAGAAGAAAGGAACGAAAAAAAAAAATAAATAAAAGTTGCTAACTCTAAATCAAATTATGAAAGATTTCGTTTCAATTTCAATCAATCAATAATCACTATAGTAATAATAAGGACTATAATGATTTCTGACTCTATTTAGACTTTATAAATGTAAATCGCTGTACAGTATTTCATTTAAGTATCTTGTATGATATTGTTGCTACAGCCATCACATTTCCGTTTATAAAAAAAAGAAGAGAAGGAGAGGGATTAGTCACAGATATTTGATTGTATCTCTAATCTTCTTCACCCCCCCCCATCTCACTAACTAGAATGAAAAAAAAGGAAATATCAACGCATCTGGAAATAAACGATTGATCTCTATCAATAAACCCGCTAAAGACCCGAACCATAGAGTACTTACTACCGGTGCCACGGAGAGGTATGTTTTTAGATCTCGCATTGAAAATCCTCCTTCTTTTTATTGTAATTTTATTCTAAAATGTAATAAATAATGGTAATACATATATGACCCGATGTGTATATGTAGTTAACTACTGACCACTTATATTTGTACGCAGAATCCCTAATTCAAATTAAAATGTACAACGATTCAGTACAGTAGATAGTCGATATTCCTTTTCTTAAAACAAAAAAATAAGTTCCTTTTTACTTCTACTTGAGAATTCCCGAAAAAGTGTTCTTTTTTTTACTTTACGGCGGGTTTCATCTTTATTTAATACGTATATAGTATAAGTCTTTTATTACTATATGTTATATGATATATGAGACCAAAAAGAAGAAATAGCAAGATTGTGTATATTAATGGAAGAAATAAAGATGTGGAAAACAAGACAGAGATTCTCTACAATGACACTGTAGGCCAATTGAAAGGGATGTAGCGCAGCTTGGTAGCGCGTTTGTTTTGGGTACAAAATGTCACGGGTTCAAATCCTGTCATCCCTACCTATTCCTTATGGGCAGTAACGAGGGATCAATTGAAATTGATTAAAATTGGATATACAAAATAAATCTTTAATTTTATTATATTATTTATGATAGTATATACATGCAAGACGAATTGGGTCACAAAATAAAATGATTTTTGTGATAATAAAGCGCTCTTAGTTCAGTTCGGTAGAACGTGGGTCTCCAAAACCCGATGTCGTAGGTTCAAATCCTACAGAGCGTGATTCCATTCTTGTTATTTGTTCGTTTGAAAATTAGACTGAAAAACTTGAACAGCAATCTGAATTTGACCTCCTGTAGATTAAAGAAAGTAGGAGGTCAATCAAAAAAAAGAGATGTTAATTAATCAAAGGTCCAATTGATCACCGCGTCTGTATTGTAAATATGCAGTTACGAATAATCCAGCCAAAGTAATAGGAATTAGACCTAAGACAATTCCAAATAGAAAAACTTCAATCATTTCAATTTCTTTGAACGCAGAAAAGGAGAGGTAATATCTATCCTTAAATATTAATCCGTATTACCCATGAATTCAATGACCAAGAATTGGAAATGGGCCGGGTAAGGAACTATAGAATATATGAACTACCACAGAAGGTTTTTTTTTAGGAATGGTTCATGCAATTAATTTCAAATAAGTCGTATCTTGTTTAGACCGATAAATAGAGCCG